AAGTCTTGGCAGCGCCAAAAGGAAAAATAGTAATAAAGGGCATATTTGTTACAGTACTAGCAATTCGATGAGTCTTCTTCGCAAAAAAAGAAGCCCTTTTATTATTATTCATTGTTAATAAAACAACTAAATGAAATTTGTTTTTAATCGGTTTTGGTTCTTCTTTACCCCATAGAGATATTGAATATAAGGAATTTCTTTTTTTGCCACTGTAATTTTGCAAGCAAAAGTTGAAAGGCCCCTCAAAAGTAAGTAAATAAATTCGAAACATATAAAATGCGGTTAATCCAGCTGTGAAAAAAGCTATTGTTGCGAAAATCGGCGAATACAACCAAGTATCATTAAGAATTTCATCCTTGGACCAAAAACAGGCGAGAGGTGGAATACCACAAAGAGAAAGAGTACCTACTAAAAAAGCGGTTTTTGTAATCGGCACATGCTTTCTTAACCCACCCATAAGAACCATATTCTGGCTTTTATCTGGAAAATATCCAACAATAGCTTCCATTGAATGAATAATTGATCCGGATCCTAAAAACAACAAGGCTTTGGAATAGGCATGAGTAATCAAATGAAATAAAGCGGCTCGATAAGACCCCATACCTAGAGCTAACATCATATAACCCAATTGAGACATTGTAGAATAAGCTAAACCTCTCTTAATATCTTGTTGAGCAAGAGCTAAAGTAGCTCCTAAAAATACTGTTATTATCCCTATCAAAGATATTAGATTCATTGCGTATGGTATGACTATGAAAAGTGGAAGAAGCCGAGCTACAAGAAAAATTCCCGCCGCTACCATAGTAGCAGCATGGATAAGAGCCGAAATAGGAGTAGGCCCTTCCATGGCATCGGGTAACCATACATGAAGAGGGAATTGCGCGGATTTAGCAACCGGGCCGGCAAATAATAGAAATGCACACAAAGTAACAAATAAAAGGTTAACCTCATTATTATAAATCAAGTTTTTCAATATTTCGAACAAATCCCGAAATTCGAAACTGCCTGTTAGCCAATAAAGACCTAAGATCCCTAATAATAATCCAAAATCCCCTACACGATTAGTTACAAATGCTTTTTGACAGGCGCCTGCCGCAATAGGTCGTGTGAACCAAAACCCGATTAATAGATAAGAGCACATTCCAACCAATTCCCAAAAAATATAAATTTGTATGAAATTCGAACTTGTAACTAATCCTAACATTGAAGCATTGAAAAAACTCATATAAGCAAAAAATCTCAAATATCCTTGATCATGAGACATATAATTGTCACTATAAATAAGAACCAGAATTCCAACTGTAGTGATTAATATTGACATAATAGAAGTAAGTGGATCAATAAAGTATCCGAACTCGAAAGACAAATCACTAGTGATGGTCCAACTCCTTAGGGATTGATAGATCGAAGTTCTATCTATTTGCTCAATAGATAGATCGATCGAAAAAATAATAACTATACTTAACAATAAAATACTAATAAAAGCCCACATACGGCGAAGATTTTTTGTTGCGGTCGGAAAAAATAGAAGTCCCACCCCTATTAACATAGGGACTGGAAGTGGAACTAAAGGTATGATCCAGGAATATTGATATGTATGTTCCATAAAATCAATAAAGTAATAATAATTGTTTTTTATTCTTAATTCAGTGTTTCTGATTCACCGGTTCTTATCTCTTTTAAATTTAAAAGGGATTAATAAAAAAATTAAGGTTAAGGTATTAAAATGAAAAACTTAAATAAAATTCGCTTTTTCTATTCATAGTTATTTTGAATCTTTCCCACCAACTTCAAAAAAATGAAAAGTTAAAAATAATCAAATGTTCTAACTAAGCTACTAGTCAAAAATAAATAATTATTTTATACTTTATACTACGTAAGATTTTTAGGAAGATAGAGCAAATTCAAACTTCACTTATTATTCTCTAATTACACTAATTTATGTCCATAGATTAAGACGAAAGAATTACACAAAATTAAATTTGATATAAATCATAGGCTGACCCCTATCGTTCCCCAATAAAATACGAATTAGTTTTTTTATTCTTTGTTTATTCACAACCATTAACTAGTTCATCTCGGCACGTATTGATTGTCTACTATTATAATTATAATAAAAGACATTTAATTATAATAAAAGACATTTAATAACCAATTACTAGACAAAAATGATTGGGTAGATAAAACCTGTTCGATGTATTTTTCATGGATAAATGTAGCAGGCCGAAAATAGACAGAGATAAGGGCGGAAGGGCTTTTTCTTTTTTTTATCAACTTCAACCAATTCTATTTCTGTTATATGGCCCAATCCGTCCTAGAGATATCGATTTGAATAGGTATCTAAGGGTGCCGCCAATAACTCCGGAATACGAATTACTTTATTCTCCAATATTTAGGGAATATAAATTGAAAAAATCCCTTATTCCATTTATTTATTTATTTTTTTTTTTGTTCTAGTAAGATTTTATGCCATTTTTGCATATTTCGATTTATTTCTTTTTTCTAAAGGTAGTTAGTGTATAAAAAAAATAAACAGATAATGAAATGAACCGTAAAACTAAAAAATGATTTGTTTTAACAATAGATGTCTTTCACATCCAATTTGATCAATGACTAACCTTTTCTTTTTTGAATGGCAGTTCCAAAAAAACGTACTTCTATATTAAAAAAACGTATTCGTAAAAATCTTTGGAAAAAAGGGGGGTACTGGGCAGCGTTGAAGGCTTTTTCGTTAGCGAAATCCCTTGCTACTGGGAATTCAAAAAGTTTTTTTTGTACAACAAATAAATAATCAAAGGTTGAAATAATCTGAATCCCCCAGACACAAAAATGAGTTAATTGTGTTTTGAATTTATACTATAGAATTTAGAAAAATCGAAAAAGTAAGTAAACATTCCCTTTTGTAATGTTTTGAACCAATTGATTTGTCTACTGAATTCGAAAATAAAAATAAATAAAAAAAAAAAAGTCCTTTTTTTTTTTTTTATTTGAAAACGGAATCAAGACAAACTAGAAAGTTTCACCTTTCTTTTTATTTTACTATTTTTTTATTCCCAGGATGGGGATTCTTATTTTCCCCATCACCCCACCATAAACAATAAGAAATTTTTTTTTTTTATTTAGATTTATTTCGATTTAGGTCTTTCCATTGATGCTATAGAAGAGGGGATATAAAATCGTTAGGAAAAAAAAAAGGCTGTTGAAACTAATTGATTCAGTATATAACTTTTTTTTTTTTTTTACGTTCTAAATCATTATTTTTCTGAATCACTATATATAACCGGATACCCTGCACTTTGACTCCAATTGAGAAAAGCAACCCTTCCCGTTTAGGCAGATATTGGATACGAATAGTGAATAGTGTGACAATTTTAAGTGATTAAAAAAAAATCCTATGTTTGAGGGGGGGCTCCATCAAAATATATATATTTTTCTAATTCGAATTTAGAAAGACTTTTTTATCGAATTTTTTTTTTTTTTTTTTTTTTTTTTCTATAATACGTGCAGCCCAATACCTAATTGATTTGATCAATCCTAGGACAAATTAATAGTGAAAAAAAAAAAACCTAAAATTACGACAACACAAACACAAAAGTTCTAAAAAATGAAAAAAAAAAAAAAAGAAAGAAACCCTTTTTGAGTTGTTCCCTGGAGTGAAGTTAGAACTATTTAGTTACAGCCGTTACAAGGTTCTAGTTTATCAAAGAAGAAACTATGAAAGTTAAGTTAAATAAAACTGAAACCTTAAATAATTAAATACAACAACAAAAAAAGGGGCGGAATCTTTAAATAGCCCTTTCAATGTTTTTTGTTTTTAGTAAGCATTCAAATTTCAAATTGATGAATAAAAATCCATTGAAATAGACTCTTTCAATCTCGACGATTGACTAATAATAGGGTATTATGATTTCGAGCAAGCCGCTATGGTGAAATCGGTAGACACGCTGCTCTTAGGAAGCAGTGCTAGAGCATCTCGGTTCGAGTCCGAGTGGCGGCATAGCATCTGTAAAAAGATATACAAAAAAAGTGCTCTAAGGAATTTAATTTATGATTTCCATTCTGTATATTTGAGGTATTCTCGCTTTTAATTTTTTTTTTTATGATATTTTCAACTTTGGAGCGTATATTAACGCATATATCCTTTTCGGTCGTTTCAATTGGAATTACAATTTATTTAATAACCTTCTTAGTCGATGAAATCATAGGGCTATATGCTTCATCAGAAAGGGGGATGACAGCTACCGCTTTCTGTCTAACAGGATTATTAATCACCCGTTGGGTTTACTCGAGACATTTCCCATTAAGTGATTTATATGAATCATTAATCTTTCTTTCATGGAGTTTCTCTATTATTCATAAGATTTTTGATTTTAAAAATAATCAAAATCATTTAAGCGCTATAACGGCACCAAGTGCTTTTTTTACCCAAGGCTTTGCGACTTCGGGTTTTTTAACCAAAATGCATCAATCCAGAATATTAGTACCCGCTCTCCAAGTCCAGTGGTTAATGATGCACGTAAGTATGATGGTATTGGGCTATGCAGCTCTTTTATGTGGATCATTATTATCCACGGCTCTTCTAGTCATTACATTTCGAAAAGTGATAGGGCTTTTTTTGAAAAGAAAAAATTTTGTAAATGTAAATGGGTCATTTTGTTTCAGTGAAATCCAATACATGAACGAAAAAAAGAATGTTTTTCTAAATAGTTTTTCCGCTAGAAATTATTACAGGTCTCAAGTGATTCAACAATTGGATCGTTGGAGTTATCGTATTATTAGTTTAGGATTTATCTTTTTAACCACAGGTATTCTTTCGGGAGCAGTATGGGCTAATGAGGCGTGGGGGTCTTATTGGAATTGGGATCCAAAAGAAACTTGGGCATTTATTACTTGGACGATATTCGGGATTTATTTACATACTCGAACAAATACAAAATGGGAAGGTGTAAATTCCGCAATTGTGGCTTCTATGGGCTTTTTTATAATTTGGATATGCTATTTCGGAGTCAATCTATTAGGAATAGGGTTACATAGTTATGGTTCATTTAATTAACACCTATTTGAATTGAAGAAAGGGTTTGATGAATACAAACATAGGACAGCGCGGAGATCGAAACGAAACTTGGTGTTAGTGTAAGATGCCGAGAACCTTTTGAATCAAGCAGTGCGGCGATTCAAAAGGTTCTTACAAATGCCTTTGGCAGTTGGTCACAATTTAATTTAAATTAAAAAATGGAATTTAAATTATTTTACTTCTTCTTTTTATTTAACTTAAGAGTAAGAGAAGAAAAAGGATTTCTTTGTTCATTGGATAACGAACTCTTTTTAAAATCATGGGATTTCTTTTTGATTTTTTTTAGTCATGAAAACTATCTACAAAAAAAAAATTCGATATAATAGCTTCGGCCTTGTCCGCTGATAGTGAGAGAACGAAATCGGGATAAATACCAATACCTATTACGGGTAGAAGAATCGAGATCAAAACAAATAACTCCCGTGGTCCAGAATCAAAAAAATAAGAGTTTGGGGCATTAAATAGCTTGTACCCATAGAACATTTGCCGTAACATAGATAATGAATAAATAGGAGTTAATATCATTCCAATTGCCATTACAAAAGTGATTACTATTTTTGGCATTAAAAAAAAATTTTGGCTGGTAATTATTCCAAAAAATACTATCAATTCTGCAACAAAACCACTCATGCCGGGTAATGCAAGGGAGGCCATCGATAAGATACTGAATAGCGTGAAGATCTTTGGAATTGGTATAGCTAGTCCGCCCATTTCGTCTAGATAAGCAAAACGTATTCTATCATAACTCGTTCCTGCCAAGAAAAAAAGTGCAGCACTAATCAACCCATGAGAAATTATTTGTAAAACGGCTCCATTGAGACCTATATCGGTTATCGAGCCTATTCCTAGAATTATGAAACCCATATGAGATACAGAGGAATAGGCTATTCTTTTTTTTAAATTCCGTTGGCCGGGAGATGTTGAAGCTGCATAAATTATTTGCACGGTACCTACTATCATGAACCAGGGGGAAAATATAGAATGAGCGTGCGGTAATAGTTCCATATTGATTCGAATCAACCCATATGCTCCCATTTTTAATAAGATTCCGGCTAGAAGCATACAAGTACTGTAATGTGCCTCTCCGTGGGTGTCTGGTAACCACGTATGAAAGGGTATAATCGGCAATTTGACAGCAAAAGCAATAAAAAATCCAATATAGAATATTATTTCCAGTGCCACAGGATACGACCGATTAACTAATGTTTCCAAATTTAATGTTGGTTCATTGGAACCATATAAACCGATACCCAAAACTCCTATTAAAAGAAAAACGGAGCCTCCTGCCGTGTACAAAATAAATTTTGTGGCTGAATAAAGGCGTTTCTTTCCACCCCACACGGACAGAAGTAGATAAACGGGAATTAATTCTAATTCCCACATGATGAAAAAAAGTAAAAGGTCCCGAGAAGAAAATGATCCTATTTGACCGCTGTACATCGCTAACATCAGGAAGTGGAATAGTCGGGAATTCAGAGTAACTGGCCGAGCCGCTAAAGTAGCTAAAGTGGTGATAAATCCCGTCAGTAAAATGGGTCCTATGGAAAGTCCATCTATTCCCAATCGCCAGTCAAACTCAAAAAAAGTGATCCATTTATAATCCTCTGCCAGCTGGATTAATGGATCGTCCAATTGGAAATTATAACAGAATGCATAGGTCGTTAGAAGGAGTTCTAAGACACATATATATATTGTATATCCTCTAGTCACCTTATTTCCTCTATGAGGTAGAAAAAAAATTAAAGAACCCGCGGCTATCGGAAAAACTACAATTAGTGTTAACCAAGGAAAATAATTCGTGGTAAAGACAAGATACACTTGGCCCAGAAAAACCCGTGCTCGAAACTCGAAAATAGAATATATTCGTATTTTTTTTTTCTTTTTCGAGTACGGGTTTTTGTCGGTAATCGGTAAAAAAAAAACTGTATTCAAAACGGATTCAAGTGGGTTTTTCGGGAACGTATCAATATCAATAAGCTAGACCCATGCTTCGGGTTGTTTCATGCCATAAATAAACTCGAACACTCAAGAAATCCGTTGGACAGGCGGATTCACATCGCTTACAACCAACACAGTCCTCTGTTCTTGGAGCAGAAGCAATTTGCTTTGCTTTACATCCGTCCCAAGGTATCATTTCTAATACATCCGTGGGGCAAGCTCGTACACATTGAGTACACCCTATACATGTATCATAAATCTTTACTGAATGTGACATTGGATCTATCTATTTTTGTTTTGAACTTTTTAATTTTCGATCTAGTCAATTTTGAAATGTCATATTTAAACACCAGATGAATCAATGATTTACCATAATTTTGCTAATTAATCCACTTCTGGATCAAGGGAACAAAGATACTTTGATTTCTTACAGTTTCACAAACAGGATCGAAATTAGGGCATATTAAATATCCTAAATTGAATTGAGGAATATTATATTATGATTTAGAAATACTACTTATTCAACAAAGTCGATTGATTGATACGCGTCGATTTTCTGTTACGATAAATTGACGAAACAATAGCTGATCCGATAGCTGCTTCAGCGGCTGCAATAGCTATAACAAAAATTGAAAAAATATCTCCTTTTAATTGTCGACTATCAAAAAAATCAGAGAATGTTACAAAATTGATATTAACTGCATTTAGTATAAGTTCAAGGCACATCAAGGCCCGAACCATATTTCGGCTCGTAATCAAGCCATAGATGCCAATCGAAAATAAATAGGCACTCAAAACAAGTACATGCTCGAGCATCATTAACCAACTCCGTACCAATTTCGATTCATTTCAATCTGAACAATAATAATAATGCAAGTGATTTGGTTGTTTAGAATATACCAGGTACGGAACAAAAGAATCTATTTGGTAATAGATCGAATAAAAAAAATTCTATTTTGATTTTCTATTGATCTGTGAATAGTATTCAACTATACTTTACAAGAATTTCAGGGAAATGAATGTGATAACACATAATGAATGTGATAACACATAAAAAGTAGAATTGGGATTGCTGTTCCTAGTTATAAAGATTTGTTATTGACGCGCCACGGCAATTGCACCTATTAAAGCAACTAAAAGAATTATTGAAACGAGTTCAAATGGAAGAAAAAAGTCTGTTGATAAATGAATTCCAATTTGTTGACTATTACTTATCAAATCTTGTTCAATAATCTGGTTGGCTCGTGTAGTCCAAATAATCCCGTACCACGATGTATCGAGAATAGTAGTGATTAGCGAAAAAAAAATACTTGTACAAACCAGAGAAGTAAGACCATCGCCAATAGTCCAAAGATTCAACTGAAAATCTTTGGAATAGTCTGAGCCGTTCATGAACATTACAGCAAATATGATTAAAACATTTACAGCTCCCACGTAAATAAGGAGTTGCGCGGCAGCTACAAAATGGGAATTTGATAGAATATAGAATAATGATATACAAACAAGAACCAATCCCAAGGAAAAGGCAGAATAAATTGGGTTGGTAAATAATACCACTCCCAGACCTCCTAATATAAGACCCGATCCCAGAAAAACTAAAAGAAAATCGTGTATTGGTCCAGGCAAATCCATTATATTAAAATAGGAGATAAATAAATCGAAATCTTTTTCATGACCTTATTGAGCCGACCAGGAAAAATTATTTATGATACATTCTCAATTCCAATTCAATGAAATTAGAATCTACTAAGTGGGAATTGATGCGGATACTGTTCTGGGATCAATTTCGTTCTTTTCGTTATTCTAAATGCCAATTTGAAATTGAAGCTATATAGTTCGAAAAAGCTTCTGTCTATATATCATTTCATTTCAATACAAATGTAGTTGTACTTCTCATCAACCAATCAAAAGTTGGGATTTGGAGTTATTGACCAAGCAAAAAAACAACCTTATCCCTTTATACCAACTATACCAAAACTGAACCTTAGTAATTCGAAATTAAAAAGGTTTAGACGTTTTTTCGTTGAGGCGAATTCAAGACTGTTCGAATTGTAAAATCGTCAATTACTGACATTGGTAAACGACCTAAAGCAATTTGATTATAATTCAATTCGTGACGGTCGTAAGTCGCAAGTTCATATTCTTCAGTCATTGATAAACAATTTGTTGGACAATACTCAACGCAGTTACCACAAAAAATACAAATTCCAAAATCAATACTGTAATTAAGCAATCGTTTCTTTCGAATATCTGTTTCAAATTTCCAATCAACAACAGGCAGATCTATAGGACATACCCGAACGCATACTTCACAAGCAATACATTTATCAAATTCAAAATGGATTCGACCACGAAAACGCTCTGATGGGATTAATTTTTCATAAGGATATTGAATAGTTACAGGTAAACGATTTGCTTGGGATAAAGTAATCATGAAACTTTGACCAATGTACCTTGCAGCTCGTATTGTTTGTTGACCATAATTCATGAAACCGGTTACCATAGGGAACATATTGTGAATATCTATGAATGTTTTGAGTTTATTTCTTTCTCTTGTTTGAGACAAGTAGCGAATATTGTATTCCTTTTTTTATTTATCTTTATAGCGAAAGGAGTTGGGAAGAAGTTGTTAATAATAGATTACCGAGAGAAATAGGTAAAAGAAATTTCCAGCCAAGATTTAATAGTTGGTCCATTCTTAGTCTCGGTAAAGTCCACCTTGTTGCAATAGGAATGAACAAGAACAAATAAGTTTTAGCTAATGTAATAAAGATACCAATTGTCGTTCCAAAGATTCCATCCGCTTTATTTATTTCAACCAGCCCAGGAACAAATATGTATGGAATGGAAAGATTCGAACCTCCCAAGTAAAGAACTGTTACAAATAATGAGGAAACTAGTAGATTTAGATAGGAAGCAACGTAAAATAAACCAAATTTGATTCCTGAATATTCGGTTTGATAACCGGCTACTAATTCTTCTTCCGCTTCTGGTAAATCAAAAGGTAATCTCTCGCATTCCGCTAGGGAAGAAATTAGAAAAACGATAAACCCTATAGGTTGACGCCACAAATTCCACCCCCAAAAACCATATTTTGATTGCGCCACAACTATATCAACTGTACTTAAACTGTTAGATAATCATAGTCGGTGGTAACATTACGGTTTCCATCGCTATTACAAAACCGTACATGAGATTTTCACCTCATACGGCTCCTCAGGGCCACAAATAAATGTAAGGACCGGACCGGTATTAGTTATTTTGATTTTGATATGGTTATAGGATGGATAAAGTCAAAATCTAGCGGAGGATCCCCAATTATACCACTGGAATTCTGTCTGCTCTAAGGATAAAAAAACAGTATTTCTGAATTAATCTCATCCTTTACGAATTTCAAATTTTCTGTGTTGAGTAATAACTTAATCAACCCTTCAATAAAATACTCTTGTAGAAATATCACTCGATATTTCAACCCATCCTTTTATTTTCGATTACGAAAAAGAATTCGCCATTACACTAGTTCATGAATCATGACACGAATTTGATTTCTATCAATATATGAAAGAAAGGATTCTTTTAGATTGTAATTGTATTTTTTCTATTTTTTATTGTAATTGTATTTTTTTTTTTCTATTTTTTTGTTCCTCTTCTTCTTTCTGAGAGAAAATGGGGCTTAAAAGGGGGTAAAGGATTATTTCGTTCCTGATAGTTATTTCTTTAACTGGCGGATAGGAGCATGCTCTGGATCGGAATTGTGGGGAGTACTGCCTGATCGTTTCTACCAACTTAAAGCCCCAATTAGTATTCTTTTATGTTATTCTTTTATGTTATGCAGAAGTATCCTTTTAGATAATTGACATAATCTACATTACTAACCCGTTGTGTGTATTTTGGTGTTCCTTCCTATCCCCCCGCTTTGCGTTTTCAACCCCCTATTCAACCCCCCTAATATATCTAATATATATTGTAATACATACAATAGCTAATGAAAAATGAAAATTCTATAGGGTTGGTCTTTTAAGCCCGCTTCAAGCTAGGATGATCAATCGACCTGTCTTGGGGTAAGGGCTTCCTCCACTTTTACTTTTGTTTACTTATCCTTAACGCTTGTACATAGGAAATGAGACTTAATCCACGTTTACTGCGAATTTCGAAGGTGTTTTCTTTCACTCATATATAACTATCTAATTTCTTTTATTAACCTAAAGAGTCAATAAATGAATAAAAAAATGAGGATTTCTATTCAAGTTCTTTTTTTTTCTAGAACGAAAAGCTTAGGTTTTAGCGAATCACACGTAGAGATATTGATAAAACACATAAAGTTAATGGTATTTCATAACTAATCGATTGAGCAGCAGCTCGCAGACCACCTAAAAAGGAATATTTATTATTTGATCCATATCCTGACATAAGAAGTCCAATCGGGGCAATACTTGAAATGGCAATCCATAAAAAAATACCGATATTGAGGTCAGCTAAAACAAGGTTATAACTAAAAGGAATTACTGAATAACTTAGTAGAATTGCTATGACTGCTATAGATGGACCAATACTGAATAAACTACTATTTCCTCTAGATGGAAGAAGGTTTTCTTTGAAAAGGAGTTTTGTCCCATCGGCTAAAGCTTGAAGAATTCCCAAAGGGCTGGCGTATTCAGGCCCAATACGCTGTTGTATTCCTGCAGATATTTCTCTTTCTAACCACACAATTACTAGGACACCGATTGTGATTGCCAATACATAAATCGAAATAGGGGCAAGCACCCATAGGATCCCATAGACCTCTTGTAGGGATTCCAATCGGGAAAAAGAATTGATATCTTGTACTTCGGGTGTAGCAATTATCATTTCAACGATCAACTTCCCCCATAATGATATCTATACTACCTAATATCGTCATAATATCAGCCAATTTCATTCTTTTAACTAACTGAGGAAGAATTTGCAAATTGATAAAACCCGGTGGGCGAATTTTCCATCTCCAAGGAAACCCACTTTGATCCCCTATCAGAAAAATTCCCAATTCTCCTTTTGGGGCTTCTACTCTCGCATAAAGTTCTTGTTTTGTCAATTCAAAGGTAGGAGAAGGCTTTTTACTAATGAATCTATTTTCAAAATCATTCCGTTCTGGATCGCTTTCTCTATCAAAGCAGCGGATTTCTAAATTTTCATAGGGGCCTCCCGGAATTCCTTCTAAAGCCTGTTGAATTATTTTTACAGATTCCGTCATTTCACCGATTCGGACTAAATAACGAGCTAAGGAATCCCCTTCTTTTTGCCACTGGACTTCCCAATCAAATTCGTCATAACACTCATAATGATCAACTTTACGAAGATCCCATTCTATTCCAGACGCTCGTAGCATTGGTCCTGATAAACCCCAATTTATTGCTTCTTCTCCACCAATAATGCCTACTCCTTCAACTCGTTCTAAAAAAATGGGGTTTCGCGTAATAAGTTTTTGATATTCAGCAACCCCTGTTAAAAAATAATCGCAGAAATCCAAACATTTATCTATCCAACCATAGGGTAAATCAGCTGCTACTCCTCCGATACGAAAATAATTATGCATCATTCTCATACCGGTGGCAGCTTCGAACAGATCATATACTAATTCTCTTTCTCTGAAAATATAGAAGAAAGGAGTCTGTGCACCAATATCTGCCATAAAAGGGCCAAGCCATAACAGATGGGAAGCTATACGACTCAACTCCAACATAATTACTCTGATATAGCTGGCCCTTTTAGGTACGCGAATATTTCCCAACAGTTCTGGTCCATTTACAGTTATTGCTTCTGTGAACATAGTAGCTAAATAATCCCAACGGGTTACATAAGGCAGATATTGTATAATTGTTCGGTTTTCCGCAATTTTTTCCATCCCTCTGTGTAAATAACCCAATATTGGTTCACAGTCAATAACATCTTCACCGTCTAGAGTAACGATGAGACGAAGAACCCCATGCATTGACGGGTGGTGAGGTCCCATATTGACTATCATAAATTCTTTTTCTTTTTCTGTAGCTAGTATACTCATAGGTTTTTCCTCGATTCATTCTTACATGAATTGTTGAAAACAACAAGAAGTTCATCAACAGTCAAAATCAAATAATTCGAAATTTTTTTTTTTTTTTTTTTTTTTTYMAAWTTWAAAATTAACGATTTTTTGACTCCCGGATATTCAACTTACTAATTAATTCTTTATAACGTACTCTATTTTTCTTTGACAAATAAGCTAGTAGACGTTGGCGTTTTTCCAAAATTTTACGTAGACCCCTTTGAGATGAATAGTCTTTTCTGTGCAATTCTAAATGTGAAGTAAGTCTCCGGATCTTGTTGGTGAAACGAAATACTTGAAATTCAACCGATCCGCTGTTTTTTTCTTTTTTTTCTTGAACCCTAACTGAGATGAATGCATTTTTTACCATAAAACGAAACCCCTCTCCCTTCCTTTTTTAAGATGAATTTTACTGATCAGTAATAATAATACTAGTTACTTCAATTTGATATACACAATAATCTTAAGTTCGTTATGAACTTGCTAGAAAATCAATATCAATAATCAATCCAATTTTCAATTTGATTAGGCATCTAAAAGGATGGATATTTCGGCAAAAGAGAAAAATTTGGACCTAAAAAAAAGAGTTTCTTGATTCATTTATGGATCTAATTAAAATGTTCGCCATTAATTTGGTATCTTGTATCAGACTGGAATGGAAGACAAGACATGTATACATTTCTTTGTTTTCATATCCCAAAATGGGACATGATAGATAGGAAAAGCACACTATTAACGAATTTTCAATCGTGGATACATATGGACCCTTACCATACTGAAACGACTCCCATTATTGGTATTAAACCAATACCGATTCATACAAATTAAATCTTCTAATCGAGAATTGGCCCAAAGAAAGAACTTTAATTGAATTAGTTGATTTTTCTCTCGAGCAAGATTTTTGTTTTTATCCAAAACGCGGCCGCCGCCCTTTCCGTTATTAAAAAATACTGGATTTTTCTGCATACCATTTTGATTCTTCGAATTGAAACAAATTAGGGTTCTTAATTCTCTACGACGTTTAGGGAGTAAAATAGTTTCAGGAACAAGCAAATCATAATGATTTTTGTTTCTATTTCCAGTCATTTTTTGATGTTTTGCAATGAATTCATCAAAATCTTTTTTATCAACATAGCCCTTTTCTTGGTATCTTTTAGTAATTTTGCGCTTATTCTTATGAACCAATGCAATACCTACGATTTGATATAGAAAAAATTGTCCATCATTTTTTACAGACAAACGACGGGGTTCGATAATAAGCATTCCCCCTTTCGTCAATTCTTTAAGATCGAAATTCTTCTTAGTGATCAAAATAGGCAGACTCATTTCTCCCCCTTGAATAGAGGCTATAGTAACGTCGCTAGGATTTATTAGTCGAACCAGCTGACAATATACTTTCATATCATTGAGTATTTTTTCTCTGAAAGAAACAGCACCCCTCCATCGCAACTGCAAACACAAATATCTTTTTAGGAATAAATCGAGCTGTACTTCGGTTTCTCTTTTGGATTGCTTTTTCTTTATACGGGTTTTCATGTCCGATCCCGTATAATTTTCTTCACCATCTTTTTCTTGGTTTGAGAGAACTGATCCAAGAATTACTTGCTTTTGTGCATCCGATCTCGGAGTTCCTTGGTCTGCGAGTTCGTTTTCTTCTTTACTTTGATTCGATAATTCCAAATATTCTTTTTGAGTAGGTGATATAAAAAGATCCGCCTCTTTCTTTCCGGTTCTATTTTTCTTACTATTTCCATTAAAATTGAAAAGAAGTAATTTGATTGGTATAATCCAGGGTTTCGTTCTATATGCATTAAAAAGTAGTACAAATTCTGGGAAGAACCAAGATTCTGGGTTTGATATAGGACAACTTAGTATTTCTTCATTCATTCCCATCCAATCACAAAAGAACCCCTTTTGAGTGGATGGGTTAATTTCTTCATCTTGATGAATTCTAAGATAAAAGGGGACTCTGTTATTAATTGCATTAATTTTTTGATAATTATTGGACCCAATCCTAGTATTTTGATTACTGCTGGTACCAGTATCCATATCAACCCAGGCTTCCATATTGGCCTTATTTCTAAGACAAAAATTAAGAATTCTCCAATCAAAATATTTTCTATACAAGAATTTTTCCATATCCATAATATAATCTTCCCCTATATAATTATTGATAGAGATACTTCCCAGCATAGCCAACAATTTTACTTTCTTTCTATTGTAATTAGAATAATACTCTTCTTTATTATTTACTTGGACTAGTGATCTATCAATATACGAGTCTTTCTTATCTTCATAATTAAGCGATTTATATGATAAAAGATCATATCTATAGTGTTTTTTAAAATTCGATTTTTGATTACGTAATAGGTCTGCTTCAAAAAAATGTTGTTTTTCGTAATGAGTTAATCCATTTTTTTCATACGAATCTCTTTTAATTAAATCTTTATTTTGAGCCATACAGTGTTGATTGGCTCTATTTCGCCATTCTTGTGGTACTAATCTAGCCCATTTAATCCGAGATAAATCATATTGATAATGCCCGCTTAAACAGTGTTTTCGTGTATTCCTTCCAAAATTCCAAAGGGGTTTATGTCTTAATTGGTAATTAAAGATTCCGTGTTTTTCAAAAAAATCTTTTATTTCATTCTTAAGAAATAGAGATGTTCCGTGATATTGAAGAACGGGTTTTAAATTATAAAAGTTCAAAATTGGGACTTGTAATAATTTGTAAAATACATATGCTTGTGATTGTGAAAAAGACAATAAATTACAAGAAATCTTTGAATTCTTATTACTAGTCTTAGAAATCGATTTTTGGATAGTCGAAATAATTCTATTTTTATTTGTTTTATTAATTCTTTCGGGATTTGCTTCATTATTGTGGATGTTTTTCTCAATAATTTTCATTTGTTTTCTTGTTGATTCACGAAAAGGTTTTGTATTGATTCTTGGAATAGTAAGGGTAGATATAAAAATATTTCTGTATATCTTTTCAATGCCAAATTTTAGAAACAAATAGGATTTACGGATTAATCGAGCGTTTCTTTTTTTTAATATCCGCCAAATCCTTTTTGATGGGTCTAATCTTTTAACAGAATAAGTTGGTTTGTTCGAACTAATATTTGTTTCTTGAGTTAGCGATCCTTTTTTCTTTTCTTTTGTAATTTTATATATTTTATTTCGGATTCTGCTTGTTCTATTAGTCAGATCTTTCATTTTTTTTTCAGTCCGGGATAATTTCGTCCAATCCATAGATGAAATTTCAATAGACGGTTCGTGAATCATCTGCTTACTGATTATCGAATTTTTTTGAGTTTCCCTCAATTTCTCGATTTCTCTCAAGTTTATTTTTGAAAGTTCTTTTATTTTTCCTTCTTTAAAATCCCTTAAAACTATAAAAGACTTAGTTTTCAATTTTCGAATTTTTTTTTTTAGTTCTTTAAAAATGGGTTCAAAAAAGGAACGTCGTTTTTGGGGAGAACCGAACGGCATGTCAGTTTCCAGCCCCAAAATTGTTAAAAAACAAAAATCAGTTTCGTGTTCACTTTTTGGATCTTTATGAGAGGATTGTATCGTAGATCCGTGCCAGGGTTTCAGGTGAAAGGGGAATAGGATCTTTAGCTGAATACCTTCTATTAACCAGTTTTTCGGAAATTCTGTTTCAGATAAATTAACACCACTATAAGTGCATTTAACATAAATTTCACGATTCCAATCCTTAAAATCCTCGGACCACTCGGGATCTTGGAATAATAGTATGCGAACCACATTTTTAGCTATTATCAATAACGGTAATACAATATATTTTCTAAGAATCGATTGGATTACTAACATAGAACTTCTTAGTATTCGAGTAAGTAAACGCTTATCCCAGCTTTCTGCTTGTTTTATACGTACCATTGCTTGTCTTTGGTATCTTTCGCCTTTGAGCTTCTTTTTTTCTTTTTTGTCCAATTTTCTTGTCTTTGCGTTTGTATAATCAGAAAGTTTTTGGTTTTTATTTTTTACCATCCAATTTCGAAGAATTACTTTCATCAGCTGGGAAATATCAAAAGACAAATAAAGGGTTTTGTCTATTCTGTCCAAAAAAAGAGGGGAATGGGCATTTGCTTGAAGTGGTTTCCAAATAACGGTTTTACGTCTTTGTGCGCGCATGGAACCTTTTATTATATATCGACGAAAATCCGATTGTTCCAAATAATGGGGCAAAGTCACATCCTCTTTTGTCTGGTGATCAACAGCAACCACTAAACGTTTGGCTTTTCGTGAACGAAATGCATGTTTCCTTCTTACATTTTCGTCGTATTCTCCCAGTTCTTGGTATACATTATCGATTAATTTGTATGACCACCGGGGAACTCTTTTACTAATTTCTTTTATCGCTTTTTTTCTAATTTTTTGATCATTGGGATCCGTTATAACTGCAT